TAGTATCCGTATAAAACTGCGCCGGATCCTCCCTGAAGCATAACCTAGAATTAGATCTTCATTATCTAAACGGACCCGGAACATACCGTTGGGAAGTGATTCAGTAATTAAACCTTCATGAATCAATTTTTGTTCTTTCATTCCAGGTAACCCCCTTGAAGTATCAACTAATGAAGGAAGAGGTATATAACTCACTTTTCCTCTCTATTTCACAAATGGGAAGTTAGAGATAAAATTAGGATACCAGAGGAGGAGGATCACCATATATAACACAAAATTTCTCCTCCAATTCTTTCTAGTCGAGCTTCTCGATCTGTCATTATACCTCGAGAAGTAGAAAGAATTACAATTCCCATTCCACCTAAAATCTTAGGAATTCGTTGATAGTTGGAATAAATTCGTAAACCGGGTCGGCTGATACACTTTAAAACGGTTCTATATATTCCTTTCCTAGTCTTTCTATGTCGCAGGGTTGAAACCAAGAAATATTTGTTATTTTCCTGATGTTTCCGAACATTTTCAATAAAACCTTCTCGTAGAAGTATTTTAACAATGTTTTCGGTGATATTAGTAGATGCTATTCGAACCGTTCCTTTTTTATTCATGTCAGCATTTCTTATAGAAGTTATTATATCGGCAATAGTGTCCCTACCCATAACGGACTATAATTTTTTGTGCCTCCTAATTTTGATATAATCAACATGTTTCCTTTTTTCTTTTTTCTTTGTTTTTTTTTTTTTGAATTATGAAATTTTAAAAAGTATATGCGTGAGACACAATCTATTAATTTGATCTATTTCAGATAACCTACTATATCATAGTGTCATCTACTAGTATTTATAATACCTCGGGAGCTAATGAAACTATTTTAGTAAAATTCAACTGTCTCAATTCCCGAGCGATCGCACCAAAAACTCGAGTTCCTTTTGGATTTCCTTCTTGATCAATGACGACCGCTGCATTGTCATCATATCGTATTATCATACCGTTGTCACGTTTGAGTTCTTTACATGTACGTACAATTACAGCTCTAATGACTTCTGATCTTTCTAGAGGCATATTTGGCACTGCTTCTTTGATTACAGCAACAATAACGTCACCAATATGAGCATATCGGTGATTACCAGCTCCTATGATTCGAATACACATCAATTCTCGAGCTCCGCTGTTATCCGCTACATTCAAAAGGGTCTGAGGTTGAATCATATATTTTTTATTTGAATCTGTTATTTCAATGCAAAGGATGAAGGAAAAAAAGAAATATTGTCCGTCCAGAAAAAAATAAACCTGCGGTTGCTTTTTCATCCTCAATATCCCTTTTGTTTAGTTCTACATCCCTATCGTGAAATAACAAATTGAGTTCGTATAGGCATTTTGCACGCAGCTATTGAAATAGCTGCTCTGGCTACAGTTTCTGATACTCCGCCCATTTCATAAAGTATTCGACCCGGTTTAACAACAGATACCCAATATTCGGGGGATCCCTTTCCCGAACCCATACGTGTTTCGGTAGGTCTTACTGTAACAGGTTTGTCGGGAAATATACGTACCCATATTTTTCCACCACGACGTGCATATCGTGTCATTGCTCTCCGCCCCGCTTCTATCTGTCTAGCTGTGATCCAAGCGGGTTCAAGTGCCTGAAGAGCGTATCCGCCGAAACAAATATGATTGCCTCGACAAGATATTCCCTTCATTCTTCCTCTATGTTGTTTACGAAATCTGGTTCTTTTGGGGTTATAGTTGATGGTTGTTTCTTAATTCCATCTCTATTGCAGAACCGGACATGAGAGTTTCTTCTCATCCAGCTCCTCGCGAATGAAACGATTCAATAATATTACAGATACACATGTATTATTATAATAATAATATTTATTATTATTTATTATAATAAATAATAATAATAAATAATAATATAATATAAGTAATTATGAGTTAATAATATAAGTATATATAAGTTGAGTTAATAATATAAGTATATATAAGTAATGAATGGCATTTATTGATATTTAATTGTTACATATTTAATTTGTTACAAAGGAAGATGTATATACAAAATATACAGCTGGACGTGTATATTATTAGATATAGAAAATATAAAAAATGCTTCTTTTTTTAGAATATAACGTATAATATAATGAATCCTTATTTTTACCTCTATCGAATCGCGCCAAAAATTGTAATCCAATAAATAAAGGTTTCGCGGGCGAATATTGACTCTTTCATTCGTAGGGTCAATTCATGACACCTCTCAGAATAAATCAATTTTTTCTTGGTTCGTTCCGCCATCCCACCCAATGAATTATTAGGATTCTATTGAAAACGAATCCTATGCAGTCACAGGTTTCGTCGTTCCCATAGCTTCTCCATTAATGGTTAGGCCTGAACTCTGCAATGGAGCTTCCGGCAAAATTCGTTCCCGAGTCAATCTCCTCAGTTTTTATTAACCCGAGGCTCTTTATTCTTTATTATTTATTATTTTTTTTTTATTATTTTTTTT